AAAATAGATGAAACGAAAGAGAAAAAAGTAAATGTGAATGGAAAGAGTAATGATGAATCCGACTTTCCATTGAAAGAGACATCATCTAAATATAAAAAAAAAAAAGTTTATGATATTTTTTTTTTTTTTTTTTTTTTTAAGGTAAAAAATAAAAAAAGTAAAAAATAAAAAAAGGTAAAAATATGAAATTCAAAATATGAAATTCAATTTTATTACTAAAAAAATGAATACAGCGAACAAATACAATAAGAGATACGAAGAGATGCGACCACCTCCTACATATTTTATAACCTCTCCAAGAAAAAAACTTGCAAGACCCATTACATTTGTAATTCTATCGATTATTTGTCTATCAAAAAAATGAGTTAGTTCTGCCAATCCTCTTAGACCCTTAGTTATAAATTTTGCATAAAAAGCATCTATATAACCACGATTATACGACAAACGATATATTAAATATATTAGTTTGTCCCTAAGAATTCTTTGAGAACCTTTTTTGACAACTAAATTTAGGAAGTTCAAATTTTGTAAAGATGAATAAACAGGCTTGTATAAAAAGGATGCGAACAAAATTCCCCCAAAAGCTATACTGACTGGAAAAGTTGCATTTGTCAAAAATTGATACCAATCCTTGGATTCTTTTGAATTTTGATCTAACAGGTTTATCGGTGGAGTTAACAATTTGGATAATATATCCAATCCCTCCCCCTCTTGATTGAAAGTAATTCCTATGACCCCACTAAACAAGGTAAATAAGGCCAATATAAGTAGAGGAACTAGCATAGTATTGTTCGATTCATGAGGATAAGGATTTAAAGTATTATTAAAATGAATAGTACGAAAGGCCCTCGTTATCTTTCTTACATTAAGATCAAGTGGATCTGTCTTCTTGCAAAAACAAAAAAACGAAGCCCTTTTATTATTATTTATTTTTAATAAAGATAATAAATAATTTTTTTTTTTATCGGACTTGGCCCCTCTTTACCCCATAAAGATATTGAATAGAAGGAGCTACCTTTTTTTCCACTGTAATCTTGAAAATGAGGATTCAAATGACCTTCAAAAGTAAGTAAATAGATCCGAAACATATAAAATGCGGTTAATCCAGCCGCGGAACAAGCGATTATTGAAAAAATCGGTGAATATAACCAACTATCGTTAAGTATTTCATCTTTAGACCAAAAACATGCAAAGGGAGGAATACCACAAAGAGAAAGTGTACCTAGTAAAAAAGAAATTTTTGTAATTGGAACATGTTTTGTTAAACCGCCCATAAGAACCATATTCTGACTTTTATCGGGAGAATATCCAACAATAGCCTCCATTGAATGAATAATTGATCCAGATCCTAAAAACAACAAAGCTTTTGAATAGGCGTGAGTAATCAAATGAAATAAAGCGGCTCGAGAAGAGCCCAGACCTAAAGCTAACATGATATAGCCCAATTGAGACATTGTAGAATAAGCTAAACCTCTCTTAATATCTTTTTGAGCAAGAGCTAAAGTCGCTCCTAATAGTACTGTTAATATACCTATTAAGGCTATTAAATTCATAACGTAAGGTATGACTAAGAAAAGAGGAAGAAGGCGAGCTACAAGAAAAATGCCTGCTGCTACCATAGTAGCAGCATGTATGAGAGCCGAAATAGGAGTAGGCCCTTCCATGGCATCTGGTAACCACACATGAAGGGGAAACTGCGCGGATTTAGCAACTGCACCGGAAAATAATAGCAAGGAACACAAAGTAACAAATAACAAATCAATCTCATTTTTATAAATTAAGTTGTTGAATATTTCGAACAAATCCCGAAATTCGAAACTACCCGTTATCCAATAAAAACCTAAAATTCCTAATAATAAACCAAAATCCCCGACACGGTTAGTTATAAACGCCTTTTGACACGCAGTACCCACAAGAGGTCGCGTAAACCAAAAACCTATTAATAGATAAGAACACATCCCAACCAATTCCCAAAAAATATAAATTTGTATTAAATTACAACTCGAGACTAAACCCAACATTGAAGTATTGAAAAAACTCATAGAAGCAAAAAATCTCAAATATCCTTGATCATGAGACATATAATTGTCGCTATAAATAAGCACCATGATTCCAACAGTAGTGATCAATATTAACATAATAGAAGTCAGCGGGTCGATCAAATAGCCGAACTCTAAAGAAAAATCATTATTGATAGTCCAAGACCACACTGATTTATAGATAGAACTGCTATAGATTTGCTGAAGAAGAAGATTTAGTGAAAAAAGCATGACTATACTTAACAAAACAACACTAGAAAAAGACAACATACGGCGAATTTTTTTTGTTACTGTCGGAAAAAGTAGAAGCCCCCCCATTATTACCATAGGAACTGGAAGTGTAATAAAAGGGATGATCCCGGAATATTGATATATATGTTCCATAATGTTCCATAAATTTTTTTTTAATCAATTGTCTTTGACTCCCTCGTTCTTGTCCCTTTTGAAAAGAGCCGGTCAATAAAAAAAGCAAAATATGCAAAACTTAACTAAAATTTGATATTCTTAATTATTATTATTCTAAATCTGAATCTTTTCAAAGAACTTCACATATTCAAATCAATAAGTTAGACTTGGTCAAATAATATGATATACCCAAGTTATTAGTAAAAAGTAAAAAAATACTTACTTTTTTTTAATATTAATTTACTATTAACTATTATTAACTATTAACTATATAGTTAATAGTTAATAATAGTTAATAGTAAGAAAAATTTTGATGAAGATCTAAAAAATGAAAAGTTTTTTTTAGGAATTACGAGAATTTCTATCTATAGAGAAAGGATAAAGAATTATAGCAAAAACAGTACTTGATTTTGATATGAATCGTAAAAAACTGTGCGTACCTTGACCCAATTAAATCAGAATTTCTTTGTAATTCGTTTATCTCGAATCAGAATCGTTAAACAATCAATTTTTGAACGGATTTATTGTATTCCATTAGAATAAAAGACATTTATATTTTTAGTAAATTCGACGGTATTGAATACTTTCCATGGAATTAAAAAAAAATAAATCACTAAAATGTCTTTTCGAAAATCATGTATCCTTTAATAGATTAACTAATGCCGTCTCATTTTATTTTATTTTAATTGAAAGTTGGGTATACTTCCTTTTCAAGCTTAACCTTGCTCGAAAAAATTTTGTATTAGGTACGCATGGCTTAGGCTTTTGAATGTCTCGATATATTTTATTCGATCTATATTACATGTATAAAGGTAGCATGACGAAAATAGACAGAAATAGAAATGAAAATGAATAGGTTTTTTAGAAAAATAGTAGAATCTAAGGAAAAAAAAGGATACTGAATAGTAAAGATAAAGAACAATTGGTTTTTAACCAAAAAATGTCTTTCACATCCAATACTAGCAATGAGTAACCTCCAAATTTGTGAATGGCAGTTCCAAAAAAGCGCACTTCTATATCAAAAAAGCGTATTCGTAAAAATTGTTGGAAAAGAAAGGGATATTGGGCAGCGTTGAAAGCCTTTTCATTAGCGAAATCCCTTGCTACGGGGAATTCAAAAAGTTTTTTTGTGCGACAAATAAAAATCAAAAATCAAAGGGTGAAATAATCTAACTTGTCCTGAATAGAAAAAAGTCTAGTTTTTTTTCTAATTTTTAATCTAAAATGGAAAAAAAGCTTTTCATTCACTAATGTTTTGAATTGATCAATATTAAATTGAACTCATTTTTCTTTTAGGATATGTCGAATGCAAAGTCTGTTATCTACTGAATCCTCAAATTATACTTTTTGTTTAAAAAAAGACAAAATACAAGACACAAGGTTTCAACTTTCTTTTTAGTCTCTTTGATCATTTTCGCGGGATGGGGATTATTATTTTCCCCATCGACCTTTATCACCACCTATACCTATCACAATAAAAAAAAAAAAAAAAAAAAAAATAAGGATTATGATTAGAATGTCCAAATCCCTATTAAAATAATAAAATAAAAGGGTTTTCGATTAATCAATTTTCATCTTTCCTAACCTAAAAAAGATTGCATTGAATTGACTCTTTCAATCTCGACGATTGAATAATAATTGGTTATTATGATTTCTAGCAAGCCGCTATGGTGAAATCGGTAGACACGCTGCTCTTAGGAAGCAGTGCTAGAGCATCTCGGTTCGAGTCCGAGTAGCGGCATGGCACTTTCTACCTATAAAAAGTTCCTATAATGAAGTCAATTACTTATTTGAATTGATTCTATAGAATCATGGGGACCTTTCCTTTTATGATATTTTCTACTTTAGAGCATATATTAACTCATATATCCGTTTCGGTTGTTTCCATTGTAATTACAATTCATTTGATAACTATATTACTCGATGAAATCGTCGGACTATATGAGTCGTCAGAAAAGGGAACGATAGCCGCTTTTTTCTGTATAACTGGATTATTAGTTACTCGTTGTATTTATTTGGGACATTTACCATTAAGTAATTTATATGAATCATTAGTCTTTCTTTCATGGAGTTTATTCATTATTCATATAATTCCGTATTTTAAAAAACATCAAAAAAATTTAAGCCTAATAACTACACCAAGTGCACTTTTTACCCAAGGCTTTGCTACTTCCGGTTTTTTAACTGAAATGCCTCGGTCTGCACTATTAGTACCGGCTCTACAATCCCAGTGGTTAGTAATGCACGTAAGTATGATGGTATTGGCCTATGCGGCCCTTTTATGTGGATCATTATTATCAGTGGCTCTTCTAGTCATTACATTTCGAAAAATCATAAGGATTCTTTTTCTTTTTAAAAGCAATAACTTTGTAAATAAATCTTTTTTCTTTGATGAGATTCAATACATGAACGGAAGTGGCAGTGTTTTACGAAAGACTTCTTTTCTTTCTTCTAAAAATTATTACAGGTCTCAGTTGATTCACCAATTAGATTGTTGGAGTTATCATATTATTAGTATAGGATTTATCCTTTTAACTATGGGTATTCTTTCGGGCGCAGTCTGGGCTAATGAGGCATGGGGATCATATTGGAGTTGGGACCCAAAGGAAACTTGGGCATTTATTACTTGGGCAATATTCGCAATTTATTTACATACTAGAACACATAAAAAATGGGAAGGTGTAAATTCCGCAATTGTGGCTTTTATAGGCTTTCTTCTAATTTGGATATGTTATTTAGGAGTTAATCTATTAGGAATAGGGCTGCACAGTTATGGTTCATTTCCATTAATATCTAATTGAATTTAAGACAAAAAAGAGGGTCTTGACAAAAACAACCATAGGACAGCGTATAAGTCTATATAAGAAACTTTGTGTAAATGCCATTCATCGAGAACCATTTGAATCACTTATTACTTGATTCAAATGGTTCTGTCAAGCGGCACACTATCCAGTTACAATTTTTTTTTTAACTTCAAAAAAGGCAAAAAGCCTTTATTTTCTTTTTTTTTTTTTTTTGAATTATCTAATTATTAATTTTTTGTAGAATTCAAAATTAATAATTATACAAAATAGCCTCGACCTTGTCACCTGATAATGAGAAAACGAAGTCCGGATAAATGCCAATACCTATTACAGGTAGAAGGATAGAGATTGAAATAAACAACTCTCGCGGTCCAAAATCCAAAAAAGAAGAGTTTGAGGCATTAAATAGCTTGTATCCATAGAACATCTGGTGTAACATAGACAATAAATAAACAGGAGTTAATATCGTTCCAATTGCCATGACAAAAGTAATTAGTATTTTTGCCAGTAAAAGAAATTTTTGGCTAGTAATTATTCCAAAAAATATTATCAATTCTGCAAAAAAACCGCTCATGCCCGGTAATGCAAGAGAAGCCATTGATGAGATACTGAACATCGTGAATATTTTTGGAACCGAGATAGCCATTCCTCCCATTTTATCGAGATAAAGAAGACGTATTCTATCATAACTCGTTCCTGCCACGAAAAAAAGTGCAGCACCGATAAATCCATGAGATATTATTTGTAAAAGAGCTCCGTTAAGTCCCGTATCGCTTAGAGAGCAAATTCCTATAATTATAAAACCCATATGAGATACCGAGGAATAGGCTATTCTTTTTTTTAAATTACGTTGACTAGGAGATGTTGAAGCTGCATAAATTATTTGAATTGTGCCTATTATTATCAACCAGGGAGAAACTAGAGAGTGAGCATGGGGTAATAATTCCATATTGATCCGAACCAACCCATATGCTCCCATTTTTAATAAGATTCCGGCTAGAAGCATACAAGTGCTGTAATGTGCCTCTCCGTGAGTATCTGGTAACCATGTATGTAAGGGTATAATCGGTAATTTGACAGCAAAAGCAATAAGAAATCCAATATAGAATATTATTTCCAGCGCTAAAGGATAGGGTTGATTGGCTGATGTTTCAAAATTTAATGTTGGCTCGTTGGAACCATATAAACAGATACCTAGAATTCCTATTAATAAAAAAAGAGAACCCCCTGCGGTGTATAAAATAAACTTTGTAGCTGAATACAAACGTTGCTTTCCCCCCCACATAAATATAAGTAGATAAACGGGAATTAATTCTAACTCCCACATGATGAAAAAAAGTAAAAGATCTCGAGAAGAAAATAATCCTATTTGACCACTATACATGGCTAACATCAAGAAATGGAATAGTCTTGAATCTCGAGTAACTGGCCAAGCCGCTAAAGTAGCTAAAGTAGTGATAAATCCTGTCAGTAAAATGGGTCCTATAGAAAGTCCATCTATTCCCAATCTCCAGTAAAAACCAAAAAAATCGACCCACTTATAATTCTCCGCCAATTGAATTAATAGATCGTCCGATTGGAAACGATAGCAGAATACGTAGGTCATTAAAAGAAGTTCTAATACGCATATACATATAGCATACCACCTAATTACTTTATTTCCTCCCTGAGGCTGAGGCAGAAAGAAAATTAAGGAACCTGCGGATATCGGAAAGACTACAAAGATTGTTAACCAAGGAAAAAAATTCGTGATAAAGACAAGATAGACTTGGACCAGAAAAACCCGTGCTCATGCTCAAAACAGAATATGTTTCTATTTTTTGTTTCGAGTACGGGTTTTGTCGATAAAAAACAATGTATTCAAACCATGTTGTTGGAAATGGGTCAATAAGCTAGACCCATGCTTCGAGTTGTTTCATGCCACAAATAAACTCGAACACTCAAAAAATCCGTTGGACAGGCCGATTCACATCTCTTACAGCCGACGCAGTCCTCTGTTCTTGGAGCAGAAGCAATTTGCTTAGCTTTACATCCGTCCCAAGGTATCATTTCTAATACATCTGTGGGGCAGGCTCGGACGCATTGGGTACACCCTATACATGTATCATAAATCTTTACTGAATGCGACATTGGGTCTATAAATTTTTGAACGTCATAAATTTTGATCTAGTAATTTTATAAATGAATCATATCTTTATATACTAGATGAATCAATAATTGACAAGAATTTTTGGAATCAATTCTGGATCGAGGCATGTGCGTGAAAAAGGGCAAAGAGACTTTCATTTCTTACGTTTTGACAAAGATAATTATATAGCATACATGCTATATAATTATCTTTTTCTTTTTGGTGAATATTATAATTTATATGATTAATACTACTTATTCAACAAATTAGATTGATTGATACGCGTTGATTTTCTGTTACGATAAATTGAGGAAACAATAGCCGGTCCAATAGCTGCTTCAGCCGCTGCAATAGCTATAACAAATATTGAGCAAATAGTTCCTTTTAATTGGCGACTATCAAAAAAATCAGAAAATGTCACGAAATTTATATTAATTGCATTCATTAGAAGTTCAAGACACATAAGGGCTCTAACCATATTTTGGCTCGTGATCAATCCATAAATACCTATACAAAATAAATAGGCACTCAAAACAAGTATATGTTCTAGCATCATTGACCAACTCCTTCGCAATTTCGATTTATTTCAATATGAACAAAAATTTAACAGAGTCGATTGACTCGAATATAACAAGTAAAAAAAAAAAAAAAAGAATATATTGGTAATAGATCGAATAAAAGAAGTTCTATTTTGAATATATTTCTATTTATACACGAATAATCTTCAAATAGAATTAAAGGAAACTAAATGTGATAAGACAAAACAAAGTTTCATTTTGATTACTGCGGCTAGGTCTAAGGCTTTACTATTTATTGTTACTGACGAGCCGCAGCAATCGCGCCTATTAACGCAACTAAAAGAATTATTGAAATGAGTTCAAATGGAAGAAAAAAATCTGTTGATAAACGAATTCCAATTTGTTGACTATTAGTTATCAAATCTTTCTCTATAATCTGGTTTGATCTTGTAGTCCAAATAATCCCATACCATGACGTATCTGGAATAGTAGTAATTAGTAAAAGAAAAATACTTGTACAAACCAGTGAAGTAACCCCGCCTCCAGCGTTCCAAAGATAAAAAGCGTTGTGATATTCTGAACCATTCATGAACATCACAGCAAATACGATTAAAACATTTATGGCTCCTACGTAAATAAGAAGTTGTGCGGCAGCTACAAAATAGGAATTTGATAAAATATAGAATAAGGCTATACAAATAAGAACCAATCCCAACGAAAAGGCGGAATAAATTGGGTTGGTAAGCAATACCACCCCTAAACCTAATAATATAAGGCCCAATCCCAGAAATACTAAAAGAAAATCATGTATTGATCCAGGTAAATCCATTTTACGTATAAAGAAGAGAGAAATATATCGAATTTTTTCATGACCTTATTGATGACCCGACCAGGAACAAAAACTTTTTGATACGTTCCTATAATTGAATGAAATCCTAAACGGTGTGAATTGAGGTATAGCTATTAGAACAATCTCACTCTTTATCCCAAAGGAGAGTTCGACACTCTAAAAACTCAAAAATATTTCTATTTCGAACTATTTCGAAATAATTCCGTATCTATTAAGATATTTTCAATCAAAATTTAGAGATTTTGACTCAAAATGAAGTCGCAATTATTACAATCAATCCAATCAACAGTTAAAGATTTGTAGTCATTTTATTGACCAAACAAAAGAAAAGGAACGAAACCTCATTTCTTTCGATCAAAACCGAATTTTATTAATTAGTCTTTATCTTTAATCAAGGGTTTACTCCTTTTTAGTTGAGGCAAAGTCGAAATCGTTCGAATTGTATAATCGTCAATTACTGATATTGGTAAACGACCCAAAGCAATTTGATTATAATTCAATTCGTGACGATCATAAGTAGAAAGCTCATATTCTTCAGTCATTGATAAACAATTTGTTGGACAATACTCAACGCAGTTACCACAAAATATACAGATTCCAAAATCAATACTATAATTAAGCAATCGTTTCTTTCGAATATTCGTTTCGAATTGCCAATCAACAACGGGTAAATCTATAGGACATACACGAACACATACCTCACAAGCAATACATTTATCAAATTCAAAATGGATTCGACCGCGGAAACGCTCCGATGTAATTAATTTTTCATAAGGGTATTGAATAGTTACGGGTAAACGATTTGCGTGGGATAAGGTAACCATAAAACTTTGACCAATGTACCTTACAGCCCTTATTGTTTGTTGACCATAATTTCTGAACCCAGTCACCATAGGGAGCATATCCTAATTATCTAGGAACAATTTGATGTTTGTTTCTTTCTCTTGTTTGAGACATATAGACTTATAGTATTCCATTACAATGAAAGGAGTTGTGAAGAGGTTGTTAATAATAGATTGCCGAGAGAAATAGGTAAAAGAAATTTCCAGCCAAGATTTAATAGTTGATCCATTCTTAGTCTAGGTAAAGTCCATCTTGTTGTGATAGAAATGAACAAGAACAAATAAGTTTTAGCCAATATAATAAAGATACCCGTTGTTGTTCCAAAAACCCCACTCACTTTATTTAGTTCAAAAAGCTTAGGAACAAAAAAGTGCGGAATAGAAATATTCCAACCGCCCAAGTAAAGAACTGTTACAAATAATGACGAAACTAATAGGTTTAGATAGGAAGCAACATAAAATAAACCAAATTTGATACCCGAATATTCGGTTTGATAACCGGCTACTAATTCTTCTTCCGCTTCTGGTAAATCAAAGGGCAATCTCTCGCATTCTGCTAGAGAAGAAATTAGAAAAACAATAAACCCTATAGGTTGCCGCCACAAATTCCACCCCCAAAGACCATATTTTGACTGTGCCTCAACTATATCAACTGTACTTAAACTATTAGATAATTATAGTCGATGAGAACATAACTGTCCCCACCGCTATTCCAGAACCATACATGAGATTTTCACCTCATATGGCTCCTCGAGGGTCATAAATAAATCTAAGGACAAAGTCATATTTTATTTATTTTGATACGTTTGTCAAATAGGTTAGTTTGTAGAATAGGTAGGATCACAATGTCCTCTAATTAGACCAATGGAATTCTGTCTGTTATTGTTATAACAATAAATAAAGATAAAGTACTTCTGAATTGATCTCATCCTTTAAGAATTTCAGCTTTTCCTTGTTGAGTAATAACTTCCGTATTTCAATCAAATACTCCTTGTGGGTGTGTAGAAATATTAATAGATCTTTCAACCCAACCTTGTTTTCGACTCCGAAAAAGAATTCTACATACCATTAATTTATAAATTATGGTATAAATTTTATCTCTATGATAAAGAAAGAATAAAAAGTATCATTTTTTATTCTTTTTATTCTATTGTGATTTTATTTTTTCTATTGTTAGAGTTTTTTTTGTTCCTATTCTTCTTTCTTTTATGAGAAAAAATGGACTTAAAAAAGTAAAGGGTTGTTTCGTATCTGATAGTTATTTTTATAATCGGTGGATAGGAGCATACTCTGGATCGGAATTGTGGGGAGTACTACTTGATAATTTCTACGAATTTAAAGCCCCAATTATTATTCTTTTTATATTATTTTTTTAGGCAAAAATGTCCTTTGGGATAATTTACATAATCTCGATTACTAATCCGTTGCCTATCTTGGTGTTTCTAACCAATCCACTCATTTTTGCTCAATCCCCCGTTATCGTTATGGTAATACATGCCAACGATAGTAAAACGTCAATACGGTTGATCATTGGAACCCCGCTTCAAGCCAGGATGACTAATCAACCAATCTTGGGGTAAAAAATATATTCTTCTTTATTTTTGTTTTTTCCGCTTTCCTCTTACTCTTGTACCTAGGAAATGAGACTGATTCTTTTTACTGCGAATTTACAAGCTGTTTTCTTTCACTCATAGAACTATCCGATTTAGATCATCCACTTTAATCTTAATGATAAATATATAAATATAAAAAAATATATACATTTAATTCATTTCGCCTAGTCTTTCATAGTTTCTTAGAAATAAGGGCGTAGAGAAAAGTTTATGTTTCAATGACTCGCACGTAGAGATATTGATAACACACATAGAGTTAATGGTATTTCATAACTAATTGATTGAGCAGCGGCTCGTAGACCACCTAAAAAAGAATATTTATTATTTGATCCATATCCTGACATAAGAAGTCCGATGGGAGCAATACTTGAAATGGCAATCCATAAAAAAACACCAATCTTTAGATCAGCTAAAACTAGGTGATAGCCAAAAGGAATTACTGAATAGCTTAGTAGAATTGATATGACTGCTATGGATGGGCCAACGCTAAATAAACGAGTATCTCCCCGAGATGGAAGAAGATTCTCTTTAAAAAGTAGTTTTATCCCGTCTGCTAGAGCTTGAAGAACTCCTAAAGGACCAGCATATTCGGGCCCAATACGTTGTTGTACTCCTGCGGCTATTTCTCTTTCTAACCACACAATTACTAGTACCCCTATTGTTATTCCCAATACAAGAGTTAAAATAGGAACAAGCATCCATATAATGTTATATATCTCTTTTAAGGATTCTAATCCGGAAAAAGAATGAATATCTTGTATTTCTGGTGTATCAAGTATCATTTCAACGATCAACTTCCCCCATAATGATATCGATGCTACCTAGTATCGTCATAATATCAGCCAATTTCATTCTTTTAACTAACTGAGGAAGAATTTGCAAATTAATAAACCCCGGTGGACGAATTTTCCATCTCCAAGGAAAACCACTCTGGTCCCCTATCAGAAAAATTCCCAATTCTCCCTTTGGTGCTTCGACTCTCACATAAAGTTCTTGTTTCGGCAATTCAAAAGTAGGAGAGGTTTTTTTACTAATGAATCGATATTCAAAATCATTCCAGTTTTGATCCCTCTCTCTATCAAAACATCGGGTTTCTAAATTCTCATAGGGCCCCCCCGGAATTCTTTCCAGAGCCTGTTGAATAATTTTTATGGATTCCTTCATTTCACTGATTCGGACTAAATAACGAGCTAATGAATCGCCTTCTTTTTGCCACGGGGCTTCCCAATCAAATTCGTTGTAACATTCATAATGATCAACTTTGCGAAGGTCCCACTGTATTCCAGAAGCTCGTAGCATTGGTCCTGATAAACCCCAATTTATTGCTTCCTCTGCACTAATAATACCTACGCCTTCAACTCGTTCTAAAAAAATAGGATTTCGCGTAATAAGGTTTTGATATTCAGCAGCCCCTGTTAAAAAATAATCGCAGAAATCCAAGCATTTATCTATCCAGCCATGAGGTAGATCGGCCACTACTCCTCCGATACGAAAAAAATTATGCATCATTCTCATCCCAGTGGCAGCTTCGAATAGATCATATACTAATTCCCTTTCTCTGAAAATATAGAAGAAAGGGGTTTGCGCACCAATATCTGCCATAAAAGGGCCAAGCCATAACAGATGAGAAGCTATACGACTCAACTCCAACATAATTACTCTGATATGGCTAGCTCTTTTAGGTATTTGAATATTTCCCAGCCGTTCTGGTCCATTTACCGTTATTGCTTCTGTGAACATCGTAGCTAAATAATCCCAACGTGTTACATAGGGCAGATATTGTATAATTGTTCGATTTTCCGCAATTTTTTCCATCCCTCTGTGTAAATAACCTAATATTGGTTCACAGTCAATAACATCTTCACCATCTAGAGTAACGATGAGTCGAAGAACACCATGCATTGATGGATGGTGTGGGCCCATATTGACTATCATGAGGTCTTGTCTTGGAGATGATACATTCATAGGTTTTTCCTCGATTCATTCTTCCATACCTTACTAAAAACGAAACCTTACTAAAAACGAAAAGAAGCTCATCAAAATGTAAGATCTAATAATAATAAATCAAATAATTCAAATAATTCAAAAATGACTTTTCAAATTTTCAAATTAACGTGTTTTTGGTTCCCGAATATCCAACTGACTAATTAATTGTTTATAACGTACTTCATTTTTCTTTGACAAATAAGACAGCAGCCGTTGGCGTTTTCCTATAATTTTCCGGAGGCCTCTCTGAGATAAATAGTCTTTTCTATGCAATTCCAAATGTGAAGTAATTCTTCGGATCTTATTAGTAAAACTGAATACTTGCAATTCAACGGATCCCTTGTTTTTGTTTTTTTCTTTTTCGTTTTGTGAAATAACTGAGATGAATGCATTTTTGACCATAAAATGAAATCTTCTCCCCTACTTAAATCTTAAATTTAAATATTTTTAATATTAAAAATATATAAATATATATATATATATCTTTTTTTGATCAGTAATAATAATGCTGATTCCTTTTTCATTTTGTATACCCAACAATCTTCATTTCCTTATGAATTTATAATTTTATTATAATTTTATCCAATTGTTTTTATGGGCATAGGGATCCAAACAGATAATCTATTTCTACACTTAGAAAAAATAAAAATTTGTACCTAAGATTCGAATCATAAGATTATGTTGATTCCTTTTTAGATGTAATTGATATGTCATTAAATTAATAAATTAATGATATGAATAGAATGAAAAACAATGCATGTGTGCATATTTTGGTTTTCATGTATCAACTAAAATATGTTATGGAATATATGAAAAACGTACCATTAAAGGGTTTTTAATCGTGGATACATATGTATTCTTACCATATTGAAACGACTTCCATTATTGGTATCAAACCAACAACGATTCATACAAGCTAAATCTTCTAATCGATAATTGGTCCAAAAAACGAGTTTGAATTTAATTAGTTTCTTTTTTTTTTTTTTATCTCTATCTCTATAAAGATCTCTGTTTTTATTCGAAACGTTACCACAGGTTTGAGTCTTATTTCCATTGAAAAATTCTGTATTTATCTGATGAATACCTTGGCTATTCTTCGAATTTAAAGAAATTAGAATTCCGAATTCTCTACGACGTTGAGATAAAAAGGTATTTTCAGGAACAAACAAATCATCAAGATTTTGGTTTTTATTTATAGTGTTCCTTTTCTGTTTTGCAATGGACTCATCGAAATTTGTCTTATCACCACAGCCCTTTTCTTGGTGTCTTGGATTCATTTTGTGCTTACTCTTATGACCCAATGAAATATTTATGGTTTGGTACATAAGAAACTGTCCGACATTTTTTACAGCCAGACGAACTGGTTCGATAATCAATATTCCTTTTTTCAAAAATTCTGTAAGACTCAAATTGTTCTGAATTAGTAAAATATCGAGACTCATTTCTCTCCTTTGAATAGAGGATATGGCAATTTCGTTTGGATTTATCAGTCTAAGTAGGAGACAAAATACTTTTATATTATTGAGTACTCTTTGATTTACAGAAGCATTCCATCGTAATTGAAAACAGAAATACCTTTTTAGGAGGAAATCAAGCTCCGCTTCCGTAGAACTTTTGTATTTTTTTTTTTTTTTCGTGTCTGATCCCGCAAAAGATTCTTCAAGACCTTTTTCTTGGTTTAAGCGAACTGATCCAAGATCCACTTGTCTCTCAGATTCTTTTTCTTCTTCATTTTGATTCTTGACTTCAATAGTTTTTTTTTCATTCGAGAATAATAATCTAAAAGTATCTCTTTTTTTCTTTTTATTTACCTTCTTTTTTTCAAAAACATTTTCATTCAAATCAAAAAGAAGTAATTTGATTGGTATGGCTACGGGGGTTTTCTTATATGCATTGTAAAGTATCAAAATTTCTGGGAAAAACCAAAGTTCCAAATTCAATATGGAATGACTTAATATTCTTTCATTCATTTCCATCCAATCAAAAAGGTTTTTTTTGAGGGATGGATTGATTTCTTCATCTTGATGAAACATGAGATAAAAAAGACTTTTCTTATTAATTTTATCAATTATTTGAGAATTATTATACACAGTCTTCGTATTTTTATTACTTTTGGTTCCGGTATCAATCCATAATTCAATATCCATCTTGTTTCTAATACAAAAACGGAGAATTCTCCAATCAAAATATTTTCTAGCCGGGTTTTTCTCTATATCCACAATCTCATCTTCTCCCAGATAGTTATTCATAGGAACATCTCCTGGCAGATGAACAAATTTGCGGTTATATGTCTTGTAATTATACAAAAAAATCCCTTGGTTCTTTTTTTCCTTTAATAAGAATCTAAAAATATCTGAGTCCTTCGGATCTTCATCATTAATAAATTTATATGCTAAAAGATCATATCTATATTGTTTTTTAAAATTATTTTTTTGATTTAGTAATGGCTCCGCTTCAAAATGATTTTTTTGTTCGTACTGAATTAATCGGTCTTTTTCATATGAATCGCTTTTTTTAAAATATTTATTTTCAGCTATACATCCTTGATTAACAATAGTTCGCCATTTTTGTGGTACTAATCTAGACCATCTTATCTGAGATAAATCGTATTGATAATGACCGGCTTTTAACCAGTTTTTCCATTGATTCATGGTGGAAGTAATCGGTTTTTTATGTCTTAATTGCGAATGAAATATTCCTTGTACTTCAAAATAACCCTTTATTTTATTTTTAAGAAAAATAGTTGTTCCGTGATCATCATATTGAAGAGCTGATCTTAACTTATATAAGTTAAGCTTATATAAGTTAAAAATTTTGGTTTGTGATAATTTGTAAAATACATATGCTTGTGACAAAGAAGATAAGTCACGAAAAAGGCTTTCGTTCTTATTACTAATATTAGTAAGTGACTTTTTTACATTCAAAATAAAGTGAATTGTATTTTGATTTACTTTATCAATATCAGCTTTTTCGTGATTTTCGTCATTATTATAAATGTATTTGTCAATAAGATTTCTAGCTGATTCAAGAAAAAGTTCTGCATTGATTCTGAGAATTTGAATGATAGATAGAAAGATATCTATGTATATTTTCTCAATATTTTTTTTTTTAAAAAAATGGAATTTACGGACTACTCGAGCATTTCTTCTTTTTAGTATCTTTTTTAATGATCCGAATCTTTTCGTACCATAAGTTATTTTGTTAGGACTCTTTTTTTTCTTTAAGATCACTTTCTTCTCTTTTTTTTTTTTTTTTTTTTTTTTTTTTATTTGATTTATGATTGTCCTTTTTTTATTAGTCAAATCTTGCATTCTTGCTTCGGCCAGTGAAGAATTTGTCCAATCCATAGGTATAATTTGAATCGCGGATTCATGAACCGTCTTTTTATTAGTTATAAAATCTTTTTTAGTTTCATTCAATTCATCTAATCCGCTAAATACTAATAGAATAGTGATTAGTTCTTTTATTTGTTCTTTAAAAAAAAAAAAGGTACTTTTTTTGATAACTCTTTTTTTCCTTTCTTTTGATTTTGTGAAATTTAAAGAAAACTTTGTTCTTTTTTTAAAAATCCTTATAAATAGAAAACTCTTTTTTGTAAACTTTCTAACCTTTTCTTCGAGTTTTTTACAAATGGGTTTAAAATCAAAAAGAGAGGTTCTTCTTTTGGTAGAACCAAAAGGAAATTCAGTTTCCATTCCAAAAACTGTTAAAAAGCAAAAATTCTTTTTTTTCCCTTTCTTCTCTTTCATTTTCATTGGGCCCTTTTGAGGGCATTGTAGCTTAACTCTGTGCCAAGGTTTCAGGCGAAAAGGGAATAGTATTTTTATCTGAATACCCTCTGTTAACCAGTTTTTCGGAAATTCTTTTTCGGATAATTGAACTCCATTATAGGTGCATTTAACATGCATTTCTTTATTCCAATCTTTTAAATCCTCAGACCATTCTGGAAATTGAAATAATAGTGTACGGATGGTATTTTTAGCTATTATCAATAAAGGTAAGAAAATATATTTTCTAAGAATGGATTGGATTACTAGCAACGAGCCTCTTATTACGTGAGCAAATAGAATGTTATCCCAGGCTTCTGCTATTTCTACCCGTGCTTTTTCCTCCCTTTTGTCCTTCTCTTTTTTATCGCTTTTTTGTATCCTTTCTTCAGTATAATCTGAAATCACAAATTCTCTGTTTTTACATATCAAATTGATAAACATTATTTTCATCATCTGCGAGATATCAAAAGAAAACAAAAGGGATTTGTCTAGTCGGTCCAAAAAAAGGGGGGAATGTATATTTGGTTGAAAGAGTTCCCAAGTAA